AGGTATTATCCCTACCATGGTTAGTCACATCAAGGTCATAAAGCCAAGGGCGTCCTAGAAGGATATGAGCTACATTCATGGGTAAGACATCACAATAAAGCTCATCCTTATAGTCACCTAACTGGATTGGAACAAGACATCTCTCAGTGACAGGTAAGGTTGTCTTATCTACCCAGGCTACCCTAAAAAAAAGGCTGGGGTTGTGGTGCTGGCTTGTATGCCAGTTTCCGGTTGCTGTTCAAAGGGAAGGGTAAAAGGACAAAGGAAAGGGAATCCGACCCTCTAACTATCAATTGAATAAGAGAAGAAAGAAAGGATCTTAGCCTACCGGGGACCGGCTTTCAAAAAGCACCTTTGGGCGGAGCTTCCCCCAGTTCCAATGGTTTACCCGGAGGAGAGATGATTGGTTCCCGGTCCGGGTTTGTTCTGATCCTGGTCAGGGGAGAGGGCTTTCAACCGAGAGACGGATTCCGAAGTTGAGGGTTTCGGGTGAAACTCCAAGTCTGAAGCTGAGCGAGGGGCTGGTACACTGTTGGTCTAAATAGAAAATTTAGAAAGTGAATCTTGAACAGAATAGTCAGGTCGCAACTGGAAGAATTCAAGCCATGAAGAATGTCTGATTGGAAAAAACCTTAAGATCTTTCTCCATATGAGGTGAGGGTTCTCCTCAACTTTGTATCACTTGCATCCTTTTTTTTAGGTGATGTTGAAACTTCCCTACACGCTTTCGGATCTGTGTATTACAATAATCAAAATGTGATTGCAACAAATTGATTGAGTTGTTTTGCTTCTCCATTTCCAAGCAATCAATTCCAATGAATATTTTTTTGGTTACTTAATTTTTCCGATATACAATCACTTTCTCAGAGGTTTACTTTTTGGAAACTCAGTGTTCCTTACCAATACACCTTGTTGATCATACAAACCAAGTCCACCACTGAATCGGGCGGGCGGGGAAGCTTGATCTTATAAAAAAGCGTATTTTCCCTCATGCAGCATGAATCAACCTGATCATAAGATTTAAATACTTGCGGATCTACTCCGTGACCGATGGCTCGTGCACCATACCGACTTCAAAGCAAATCGAAAATCTTTCTCTTATTCATCTGCAGCAGAAGCAGTGATGGCTTTCAAGGAAGCAGCCTTGTAAAAGTCTCTTGGCACATACTTTATGTTGAAGGACCGAAGGCGATCATAGAGTTAATAAAACTCTTGTATTGCTTAAGCGCTTGTCATTCTTCGTCATGTACTTTTCCCTAATCCGATTGTTGATCAATTCCGCATCACCAAAACGGATTAGATGCTTGACACCCATGCTAGCCATGGATTCGATACAGCCACTCTTTTTCCTATTCAAACCTCCTTATTAAGGAATCGGTTGTTAGTGAGCAGCCGCGTCTGGTGGATCAATCATTAACGGTAGAGCGAGCTACGCTCCTTTCTGACCCGACGACCGGGGTGCCCGAGCCAGGTTAACTATGCCTATTGGCCCCCCTTTTCTCGTGGAACGGACAGTACGGGCCCTTAAAACATCTTTTTCGTCGGCTGGACATGTCTTTAAAATCTTTTGTTCCAGAGGCAGCTTTCAAATGTGTTCTATCCCGGAGTGAGTCGGTCAAAGACAGGGGGTCGGCCCCGGCCCCGAATGGAACTTCATTACTAGCTTCACGTAGTCAACTATCCGCGGGATAGGGAGAAGAGATAGCTGAACCATCTGATCTTATTCTCTTTTATTCCAAGAGGGTGACTTCATCATCATCTACGTTTCAACGACCTGGGATTGGCTATCACTCTCACCCGGATCCATCCGTTGAGAGGGTTTCAGGCTCACTTATCGCGTGCGTGCTACAGTAGCGGTTACTAATCCAATACAGCCCTACAAGCCCTCCTAAAATCAAGTAATAATGAAATCATATAGCGAAGCGGGAAATGCTGCTTTTCTTTGTGCTACCGTTTTGAGATCCTAGCTTGCAAGGTCTTACTGCCCGCTTGGAAAGAAAAACCTCCGGGAAGGAAAATCTCCTTTCTATGGATGAACAGAAATCCTGGGAAATACCCGAAAGCATCCCCGCAAGAGACCACTTCTCACTAGCTCTTTGATCCAACGCCAGATGTTTCATTCCTAAGAATTGCTTTCGATGTCAAGAGTTCCTCTTCATCTTCCTAAGACGAGGAGAAGGAAGTAGAATACTTAGAATGCCAATGCTTTTCACAGACGGAGAAAGCCCTCTTTCTTTTAGTGGTGCTGGTATTCGTAAGTCAGCCGGCTACTAGTCAACGTCTTCGCTTTGAAAGCAGGAGATTGGCCATTCAATCGATTACAGCTAATATCATAAGAGAAGAACTCATTCTGCATTGACTCTTCACATCTACTAAAAGTAGTAGCTTACTAAAAGTGGTAGTTCAATTAGCCGTCTATTTCTGATCTGCTACTCATTCTATCTAGAAGTAAATCATTCTTAATTCAATTGTTAGCGTGTGCTAAATCAGTTGGTGCCTGAGCTGCTACAATTGCTTTAGCGGGTGCCGCAGTAGAGTAGAAAGTGACTTTCTACCCTTTGGTCAGTTTCCTTCTTTTAGTGATTGGAGTAGCAAACCGGGAGGGTTCTTTCAGTTGCCGCCCTCGAAAAAAGCGCTTGGTACAGTCTCCGCTTCCTAGCTATTGGAAGCAATAGGACTACTTGCTTTGAGGTATAAGATCTTGACTATTGGGATAACTTTCATCTTCCTCGATAGGCACATGGAACGAAGCTTTCAGTGCAGCATTCCATTCTCGAGGGAAGAGAAAACACACAATCCCCCCTACTGTTTGAAGTCTGGTTTTCTGCTCTCCAACAGTCAAGTCAGAAAGGATTGTAGGCAACCGGTGACCGCCTCTATGAGGACCTTTGGGCGGAGCTTTCTGGATTAACTAACTGACTTAGGAGACAGAAGTCAGAGCTTTCACATCGCCCCTTTTCAAGTAGCATCTTAGGTCGATCAGGTTACCGGCTCTACGAGCTCCTGGGCCCACGCCTTCTCGATGCTACTTGAAAAGAACAGATACACAAAAGCAGGATCAGAAAGAACGAAATCTTCCTTTAAGATGCCGACGGTACCTAGATACTTTCAATCCCCTCGGGTTCTGTTCTATTAGTGGAATCCCCAAAAGCGGAAGAAGCGAAATGGTAAAGGTCCCTTCCCTCAGTAACTTCCTTGCCTTCCCCAATCAGTCTTCCTTTAGCTGCTCCGGTATCGGCATCGGCAGCATTCAAAGCGGAGCGGATTCTATCACTCTCACTTCCAGCCTAGTCTGTAACAAGAATCATGGCATGAGATGCTTCCTGTACTGCTCCTGTCTAGCAAAGAACCAAAGATCGTAGCGTGTCTACTATTGCTATTGATTCAACCTCCTCCTCATATAAAGTAAGAAGTGCCACAGCTTCCTTTCCCAATTCCAATCGTGACATTGGAAATCCCGCATCAGGAAATCCAGTAAGCCAAGGAGTGAGTGGCGGATGCTGTGATCCCACAAGGGAATGGACATTGACCATGAATTCTGTAAGAAAAGAGGCGATATTTTTTGTTTCTTTCGAGATGCGAAGAAGTCTAACTTTTTTTTTTGTAAGAGTGACCGTGGCTTCAAACATTCTCTATTCATCTTCCTCGGCCGATAAAGAGAGCAGGACGAATTCGCTCTTATATAGAATTGGCTGTTTCAGTTAATCATAATAAGCGAAGGATAAGGATTCGCAGGAGAAATTTCAGTGAGAATGAACAGAAGACTAGTCGTCAGAGCGTCTATGCCAGATGACATGGATCGGAAGAAGGAATTCCCTTCAAAAGGCATCCTTTTTGACAAAAAAGAAAGGGCTTTCCTTCATTTGAAGGAATAGAATGCAAAGTTCGAAAGAGATGGCATTGAATCAGCTTACCTTGCTTGCAGGGCTCTAGCAGGCCTCTCTTAGTGCCATTGCAAGGAGCTCTTGTCGCAATTCAATCAATAGTAATCCGAATGCTAAAGACTAGTCGGATTGATGGAAAATAGCCTTTTTTAAGTAAGAATTAGACAAAAAAGAATAGGCATCGAGCGATCGAAAAATCGTCTATGGTGAACCTCCGTCTAACCAATAGTAAAGGTTCTTAAGCAATCCCCTGAAAACGTCATTCTGTTCCAATCATTCAGACTGCTATGTGTGGAGAACGGAAGTCCTATAGACTAGACAGGTTCTGGCTGGTCGGGCGGATAATGAGTCACCAATCCAGTGCCCAAGGAACTATACCTTATTTATGCAAAGCATCTTTTTAACATAGAGCAGATTTTCCCTTATGATATGGAATTTGTCATAGTCTGCCAAGAGGGCTTAAAAGCACCTAAGGATTTTCTGCCATAGTCCTTCATTAAGTTACATAGTCGTTTTAACACTAGGAGTCTCTTTAGGCAGTCCCGTGAACCAAGTTCTCCCTCAAACTGAAAGGTTTCACCTCGTCATTAGATAGCGACGCCAGCAGAATATTCAATCATGAACCTAGTCCTAAGGTAAGAATCTCTTTCCCAGTACAATCCAATTCGCCTCGATAGAAAAGAGCCTACTATCCCCAAGTAGACTAAACCTAAACCAAGTTTTTCACCTCGCGGGACAGGAAATGAAACCATTGACGTATAAAAGAAAAGTCGTTTTGTTTTGTCAACAAAGGATCGCACTCTGGGTATAGATTACTCCTTATGGAATCTATAACCATCTCCAAGTACCTTTTTTCTCTATCACATGCGAGCTAAGTCCCCTATTAGAATCCCTAGTCAAGCCTTACTTTCAACATACTCTTTATCGATTCCCCGATCGGAGGCTAGAACAATCATTATTTGTTAAGAAGTCAGTATAGGTTATAGGTACTTACTTTCTTTTCAGAAGGAATAGGCGATGTGCTCCATAAAGAAAGAGAGAGCGTTCGCTATTATTTTCTTTTATTTTTCATCTTTGTCTTAAACTTCCTTTCCTTACAGCGGTTATTCCTCCAACAGTTGCCTTTCAAAGGCCGTATTCAGTCTTAGGGACATCCCTAGCCCTAGGTCTAAGCCCAGCAAATGAACCTTCTCCTAACTAATTCCAATTTCGAATATGCGCTATTCCCTCCTACTCCTCATACATTTAAAATGTCAATTGCATTCCTAAACGGAAAGCCTTGGCATACAACTACTGGATGCCCATCATGGACTAGAGAAAAGAAAAGGTCGGATATAGAGAGAACGGCGCATTCGAGAACAGTAAGAGCTCCTTAAAATGTAATGTCAAACCTGCAAAGAACCTAGTCCTATTCGTCGCAAACTGTTCCTTCCTCCACAGAATACTTGCTATCGCTATTTTGTCAAAAATGACTTTTGCCTTAAGGAAGAAGTCCCAAAGCTCCTGATTCAATAGCACCGGATACTCTTGCAGCGGTTATTCAACTAAGAGCGGAAATGCCGACATCCTAGATAAGAAGAACTTTTCTTACTTAATCCTAAGATTGGCGGGTTAGCTTCATATCCAACGCGGACTCTTCCTTACTGAGTCTTCCCTTTCCTTATGGATTCTTGTATTCTTGATTATGGATGACTTGAGTTTAGATTCAATCAAACATTCGTTAGGCATCCCCGCCTGCTTTAGTCTCAAATAGGGCGAAAATGGAGGTGAACACACTGGACCGAACCTCCCTACGTCAAGAGCTTTTGGCTTTTCACAAAAGAGCACCAGGTCGTAACACCGGAAGACTGCGCCGTACTTCTAAAAATGATCTAATTTATTTGTACGGTTAGTCACCAGTGGCACAACCGGAGGGCTAAGTAGCGCCTCAATGAGAGTATTGAGATCCTCCGCGATAGCGTAGTACCAAGACCAGTAAGAGAGAATGGACTTCATCCATTCGGACAAAAGCCATGCCTCCTCTAACCAGTCGTACTCTGACCAGACTTCGAATAACTCCGAGATCACCGAGTCTCTCGGAAATCGAGAGGTCAAGAGCCTAATCAGGTACCCCTCACCATACCTTGTTGATAACAGGTTAAGTGTTTACCAGTGGTTGCGCTTAACCAGATCCAAAAAGGGAGGTTTGACACTGTGAAATTCGGTGAGTGAAACACGAGAAAATGCCGATGCCAGTGTCTCCCAGGAGGCGCCGTGCGTCGAGTATACACCCGGTACCCAGCTTCCCGTAAACGATACGACAATGGAAGATCTGTAGACCTAATGGCCCTCATTACGGAAACAAAGGATATGGAACTAACTAAGGATCTTAACATGCGACAGGAGACAGGACTCAAGTCCTTAGTCACCCCGCGTACGAAGAACCGCTTAGAAAACTCCAAAGCACCAACTGACGATACTAAAACGAAATTTTCACATTCAGTTACGACATTAGCTCGCGATAACGCTCAGCCATCCGCTCATCTCCGATGACGATATCGTCACCGAGGATAGCGTAGCGTGTAAAAAGAAGTCCTTCCTATACTTGGGCTGCTACGAACCAAATCACCAAATAGTGAGTTAATGCGAAAGCAGGCCAAGCTCCGTAAGACAACTTACCTGTTACAAAACGAACTTTACCTCGAGGAAGCCGACGACGATAATTTCGAATCGTCGGCAAATCGTAGTAGTAGTAATAGTATAGTAGGCAGACTTTCACAATAGTCTTGTCCACGAGCAAATCAATGTGCGACAGCGGAAAAGAATCTTTGGGAACATGCTTTATTGAGATTTCAAAAATCGATGCATACGCGAACACGTCCATCCTTCTTGGGCACGAGGACGATGTTCGAAATCCAATCAAAAGAATCTACTGCCTTAATGAAATCAATATAAGAGTAAGAAGAAAGCTGAAGAGAAGATTACGTAGGCAAGAATCAACCTCTTCCCGGTGAGGTTTTGATATATCGCAGAATCCGAAAAGCAGCTTCTAAGTGAGATGATCTCGGCTTGTCCATAAAAATCGGCTGATCACTTCCCCCTATGTTGTAAGTGTAAGCAATGTCTGAGCGATAATTAGTCAAGTAGAAAAGGCTCCCAACAAGTCTCCTGTAAGTAGATAGGTCATCCAATAGCTCTCCTGCATTTAAGGCTTCTTTTATATCTTGTTCCAGTTTGCATGCAGAAAGACCAGCTTTTGACAATAAATCTATTGCATACTTGCATTGGGTTCCAAACCTCTTTGCGACCTCATCACTTCAATCTCCAGAAAACACTTTTACTTTTCTAAATTTTTCATATCAAACTGGGTCCTTAATGTTCTCTTAAGCTCATTTATCGAAGCTAAGTCATTACTAGAGAAAGCAATGTCATCCACATAAACCAGAAGAAGGACAATACCTGATGTCGACCTCCTTATAAACATTGAATGATCCGATTTACTTCTTTGAAAACCGGCTCCTTCCTCTACTCCTATTTCGGCTTTTATACATGCTGCTGTACCTTTCAAACCAAGCTCTTGGTGCCTGCTTTAGCTTGTCGGAGGTCGTAACGTAAATCGCTTTCTTGAGCTTGCATACTAAGCCTAGGAGAAGATAAGCCTGGAGTTGGAGGAGGCTGAATAGAAACCGCTAGAGCGCCTCCCTTCCCTTATGTTGTTGAAAGGCATTCTTCACGTCAAGTTGAAATAAGGGCTACTTTTTGTTTGATTGCAGCCAAGGCAAGAATGCCACGAATGGTGGTCATTTTAGCAACCTGGGCCAAATGTTTCTTCTATCTCTAAAGGGGTTCGACTCAATATTCTTGAAGGAATCCTTTAGCTACTAATAACGCTTTGTATCTTTCTACTGAGCTATCTGTTTTATGCTTGATCTTGTAAATTCACTTGCAGCCAATGGCTTGTTTCCCTGCAGGCAATGAGACTCAGTTTTCTTCTTTTTTTCTTGGGCATTGATTTTATTTTATCTTGCATAGTCTTTCTTCAGCAAGAATGATTGGAAGCTTCAGCAAATAATTCAGGTTCATGAGAAGATTGAACTGACATGAGGTAAGCTCGATGTTTTAGAGAAAAACGATTCATAAGATAAGACAAAAATCCTTCAACGGGATAAGAAACTTGAGAAGATCAACGAACCTGAGAGAAGGAAAGGATCCAGAATCTAAGGAAGCGACTGGAAGGAAAGCAACTGGGCTAGACTGCGGATCTTCTAGAGTAGTCTGACCTTGGGAAACAGACAGTAATCGCCGCCGAGAAGAAACATGCTGTGCCGGGTGACTGGAATCCTCTGAGGTCAGCTGAACAGGCTGACAATCGGCAGAAGATGCTGGCCTGAAGAGTGAGGCTGATCCATAACATCAACTGCAGAAGAATGAAGTTCGAGTTGATGAACAGGAGAAGGCCATAATACATCTCCATCACCATTCTCCTCCAGGGCTGATTAATTAAGTTAAGGAAAATATGAGGTGACCTCATTAAAGAGAACATTCAAGGATACATCGAGTCTCTTGGATTTCACGTCATAGCATCTATATTCGGACTGAGCATATCCAAAAAAGACACAAGTGGTTGCCTTGAGGACAATTTCTCTCTTAACTGCGCAAGAATATGAACAAAACAAGTGCATCCACACACTCGCGCCTATACTTAAGGATGGTGCTTCCCCAGTAAGAAGTTCGTGAGGTGCCGCTCTAGCTTCTTCCCTCTCTCTTCTCCCCCAAAACAAAAAAAGGAGAGAGATGTCCCGTCTTTTCTTTATTTATGCACATTCATATACATAGCCAGACACAAACAAAGGTGTACAATCCGGTCAAAATCTGCGGTTCTTTAAGTTCATGAACTCTAGGTTTTCTTACTTGCTCTAGTGGCTGGCAAAGGCCAACCGAGAGGGGAGAACGAATGGCTCAGGAATCGACCGAGCAGACTCGTGGAATTCTTGTAGAATAATGAATTGGATTATCGTAGAATAAGAAGAGCCGTCTTAGGAAATGACTTAACTAAAAAGACAGATTCCGCTGCTGCAAGGCGAGAGAGCAACTTGTCTGGTCTTGCGGTGCACTCACTCCCGTTACGAGAATGAAATGACGCCCCAGCTCGACTCGAGACCAAGACTCCTTACAACTCGCGCCAATAGCGGCACTGAGCGGCCGGAGATTGATTGAAAAGGCAGCCCCCTTCCCCCCCTAGCCGCCTACCTACTCGTGCTCGTAGCTCGATCGGAGGTCAAGAGTGTGGTCCGGCGGAAAAACAGAAGTCGTCCGTATCAAGTGATACGTGAATTGCTCAGTAGTGCTTCGCCACTACCGTAGCTGGCGGAAATAGCTTAATGGTAGAGCATAGCCTTGCCAAGGCTGAGGTTGAGGGTTCAAGTCCCTCCTTCCGCTCCGGGCTTCGTCGTTTAGTGGTAAGGAGTGGAGTAGGCGGCGAGTAGAGTGCATAAGCCCTTTTTGAGAGAGAGGCGAGCAGCAAGCAGAACCTTGTATAGGTTCTGGAAGAAAACCTACTCCTAACAAGTTGCTGGCTTTTCAGCCGTTGCGCGCTAGCGCGCTTCTGTTTTTCAGCAGGCTTCTTCAAATATCCTATAAAAAAAATAAGTAGAGGCTATAAGTAGCTAGCTAGCGCGCTAGCGTTTTCCCTTACTAGTAAAGGGGCTGCTAGTTGTAGCGCGCAGTGTACTAGTGAATAAGAAAAGCAGATTGAGATTACTAATGACGGATAGAGGCAATGGAATTGAAATTGTTCGGTGCCTCGCCCTTGTCTCCTTCGCCGGAGACTTCAAATGATGGGAATCCTATCGATAAAGAAGAGGCATAGGCATCGCCTCTCGATCCAATCCATCTTCCCTAGCCTCCCCAACACACTCTTGATACGAAAGAAACCTCCCGCCATAGAGAAGAGATCTAAAGTCTGGGTCCTCTCGATCACCCTTCCCTTGAACCTGAACTGGTCGAGAGAGATGAACCCGCACCCCATTTTCTAACCTTCGCACGGAAACCCCCAACTAGAGATGGAATTCCAGAACCTAAACAACTCAGTTGAGAGCTCCGTGACCGGTTCAAGGGAAGGTCCACCAATAATTGAC